ACTTGATTAATTGCTCTTTGTTGTTCAAAATGAATGGTTTCATTTTTATAATTTTCTAACTGTTCCAAAGTCTTATAAGTTGCATTAATCAAATTCAATTTTTCTCGTTCTATTTCAGAGTATCCAGTCATTCGAAATTGATCCGCTTCTATTTCGACTTTCCGTAAGCGGGCCCGGGCTTTTTCTAACTGGTCTAGGGCCCCTTTGCGTAATTCTTCTGAATTTTGAATAGTCTTCAAGATCCTTTGTTTTCGATTATCTAATAAATCACTTAACACTCCCTTTCCAAAAAAAATTAACACACCAAGTACTACGCTTAGGTTTATTAGATTGGTTGCAAAAATATCAGTATTAAACCCGAAACTCCCCGCGGATGGCCAATAACCCAAGGAAAGGAAAGAATCGGTTACATTTTTCATATGATCTCCTCTTTCTTATAGTTATAGCTTTCTTCTAGTTATAGATAGACTACTTAATTTTTTTTTATTTCTATTCTTTAATTGTATTCTTTTATTATGACTTTCACTATTTCTAAATAGAAAATAGTAAATTGAGTCAAAAAAATATATTGATATTAGAAATGAATTTTAATGGATTTTTTTTTTTCAATTGGAAATTTCCAAGTATTGGAAATTTCCAATAAGCTTGATACTTATTCGATTCGAATTAGTTCGATTCGAATTCGGTACCAGGTCTTATACAGGTCAGTTGCGAAATACCTCGTTTGTTACAATACAATTGCAATACTTCCTAAAAAAAGTTCGTCCATTGGACTAAGAAGGTAAAGGAAAAAGTTAGTTGGATCCTCATTCTTAAACCAGGGATTTCCGTGGGTTGTTGTTCCTAAGTAATTAAATTGTAGGAATTAAATATTAAAATAATTCGAAAAAACAAGATCAACAAATCTTACGGAAATAAATAAAAATATGTGTTTTTAGGATTAAACAAAAGGATTCGCAAATAAAAGAGCTAATGCTACAACTAACCCATAAATTGTTAAAGCTTCCATGAAAGCTAGACTAAGTAATAAAGTACCCCGTATTTTTCCTTCCGCCTCTGGTTGTCTCGCGATCCCTTCTACAGCCTGTCCCGCAGCAGTACCTTGACCAACCCCAGGTCCAATAGAAGCAAGCCCGACAGCCAATCCAGCAGCAATAACGGAAGCGGCAGAAATCAGTGGATTCATGATAAGTTCCTCGCGCCAAAACAAAAATAAAGAAATAGTTAATGATACAATCAACCAATATTCAAGTCACAATTACCGACGAAATGGAAAGGTTTCTATTGAAATCCCTATCCAAATTCACAATAGTAAGACAAATTAGATATATTTTTTTTTAGTTCCTATATACCTAAGTTAATGTCTAATATCACATATACGTGTTTTTCCCCCATACCGTAAACCAAATATTGTATCTTTATTGTATCTTAAAGTCATCGGGATTCTCGAATCATTCTTCGAAAGATTTACAAGAGTTTTCTTATAGCGATTAGATTATATACACCTAGTTCGGCCCCCCATTCCTACGCAAACCAATCCATATTTTTTTTACAATTAAAAAATATCGTAACCTTTTTTACAATTACTCTAGATCGTCTATATCTTGATTTATACCTTATTTGTCTATTTATCTTCCCTAAGTGGATTACCTCAAACGGCGCATACATTGCGTCAGGCTAAGCTAAAAAAGACTGTGTTGGAAACTAGTCAATGATGACCTTCCATGGATTCGCCTATATAAGCCGCAGCTAGGGTTGCAAAAATAAGAGCTTGAATACCGCTTGTAAATAATCCAAGGAACATGACTGGTATAGGAACTACTAAAGGTACTAAAGAAACAAGAACAACAACTACTAATTCATCAGCTAAAATATTTCCGAAAAGTCGAAAACTAAGCGATAACGGTTTTGTGAAATCTTCTAAGATGTTAATAGGTAAAAGGATTGGCGTTGGTTGAATATATTTACCGAAATAACTCAATCCCTTTTTTGTAAGGCCCGCATAAAAATATGCTACTGAAGTAAGTAAAGCTAAAGCAACGGTCGTGTTTATATCATTTGTGGGTGCGGCTAACTCCCCGTGAGGTAACTGTATAATTTTCCAGGGTAAAAGAGCCCCTGACCAATTCGAAACAAAAATAAATAGAAACATAGTTCCAATAAAGGGAACCCATGGACCGTATTCTTCTCCAATTTGAGTTTTGCTCACGTCTCGAATGAATTCAAGAACATATTCAAAGAAATTCTGACCATCAGTAGGAATGGTTTGTGGATTACGAACAGCTAGAATGGCTGAACCTAATAAAATAGCAATTACGACCCAAGAAGTAATAAGTACTTGCGCATGGACTTGGAAACTTCCTATTTGCCAATAGAAATGTTGGCCTACTTCCACACCGGATATATCGTATAAACCTTTTAGTGTTTTGATAGAACATAATAGAACATTCATATTACCCTCTGAAAGAAATAGAACTTAAAAAGGAATTATTTTGATTCA